GTACAAATTTTTCCATTTTCCAACTCGATCCGAGCCATTCGTTCGTAGAGCTATTTACTCGATCGCAGACATTTCTACAACACCTCTAACAGAGGAACAAATAGTTCATTTTGAAAGAACTTATTGTCAGCCTCTTTCAGATATGAATCTATCTGATTCAGAAGGGAAGAACTTGCATGAGTATCTCAGTTTCAATTCAAACATGGATTTGATTCACACTCCATGTTCTGAGAAGGATTTCCCATCTGGAAAGAGGAAAAAAAAACGGAGTCTTTCTCTAAAGAAATGCGTTGAGAAAGGGCAGATGTATAGAACCTTTCAACGAGATGGTGCTCTTTTCAATCTCTCAAAATGGAATCTCTTCCAAACATATATGCCATGGTTCCTTACTTCGACAGGGTGGAAATATCTAAATTTCACCACCCTTTTAGAGATTTTTTCAGAACCATTGCCGATACTAAGGATACTAAGTAGCAGGCACAAATTTGTATCCTTTTTGAGAGATATTATGCATGTATCAGATATATCATGGCCAATTCCTCAGAAGATTCTTCCACAATGGACTCTGACTCTGAAAAGTAAGATTTCGAGTCTGATAAGTGAGATTTCGAGTAAGTGTTTACAGAATCTCCTTCTGTCCGAAGAAACGATTCATCGAAATAATGAGTCACCCGTTCCATTGATATGGACACATCTGAGATTAACAAATGCTCGGGAGTTCCTCTATTCAATCCTTTTCCTTCTTCTTGTTGCTGGATATCTCGTTCGCATACATCTTCTCTTTGTTTCCCGAGCCTCTAGTGAGTTACAGACAGAGTTAGAAAAGATCAAATCTTTGATGATTCCATCATACATGATGGAGTTGCGAAAACTTTTGGATAGGTATCCTACATCTGAATCTGAACTGAATTCTTTCTGGTTAAAGAATCTCTTTCTAGTTGCTCTGGAACAATTAGGAGATTTTCTGGAAGAAATACGGGTTTCTGCTTCTGGTGGCAACATGCTATTGGTTGGTGGTTCCGCTTATGGGGTCAAATCAATACGTTCTAAGAAGAAATATTTGAATATCAATCTCATCGATCTCAGAAGTATCATACAAAATCCCATCAATCGAATCGCTTTTTCGAGAAATACGAGACATCTAAGTCGTACAAGTAAAGAGATCTATTCATTGATAAGAAAAAGAAAAGGGGTGAACGGTGATTGGATTGATGAGAAAATAGAATCCTGGGTCGCGAACAGTGATTTGGTTGATGATGAAGAAAGAGAATTCTTGGTTCAGTTCTCCACCTTAACGACAGAAAAAGAAAAAAGGATTGATCAAATTCTATTGAGTCTGACTCATAGTGATCATTTATCAAAAAATGACTCTGGTTATCAAATGATTGAACAACCGGGATCAATTTACTTACGATACTTAGTTGACATTCATAAAAAGTATCTAATGAATTATGAGTTCAATAGATCCTGTTTAGCAGAAAGACGGATATTCCTTGCTCATTATCAGACAATCACTTATTCACAAACCCCGTGTGGGGCTAATAGTTTTCATTTCCCATCTCATGGAAAACCCTTCTCGCTCCGTTTAGCCCTATCCCCTTCTAGGGGTATTTTAGTGATAGATTCTATAGGAACTGGACGATCCTATTTGGTCAAATACCTAGCGACAAACTCCCATGTTCCTTTCATTACGATATTTCCGAACAACTTTCCGTATTCGTATTACAAGCCTGAAGGTTTTTTTATTGATGATAGTGATAGTGACGATATTGATGATGACCTTGATCTTGATACGGAGCTGCTAGATATGACGAATGTGCTAACTATGGATATGTCGCCGAGTATATACGGATTTTATATCGATATCACCTTTCGATTCGCATTAGCAAGAGAAATGTCTCCTTGCATAATATGGATTCCAAACATTCATGATCTGTATGTGAATTACAGATCCTTCGGTCTATTACAGAACTATCTCTCCAGAGATTGTGAAAGATATTCCACTAGAAATATTCTTGTTATTGGTTCGACTCATATTCCCCAAAAAGTGGATCCCGCTCTAATAGCTCCGAATAAATTAAATACATGCATTAAGATACGAAGGCTTCTTATTCAACAACAACGAAAGCACTTTTTCATTCTTTCATATACTAAAGGGTTTCACTTGGAAAAGAAAATGTTCCATACTAACGGATTCGGGTCCATAACCATGGGTTCCAATGCACGAGATCTTGCAGCACTTATCAATGAGGCCCTATCCATTAGTATTACACAGAAGAAATCAATTATAGAAACTAATACAATTAGATCAGCTCTTCATAGACAAACTTGGGATTTGCGATCCCAGGTAATATCGGTTCAGGATCATGGGATCCTTTTCTATCAGATAGGAAGGGCTGTTGCACAAAATGTACTTCTAAGTAATTGCCCCGTAGATCCTATATCTATCTATATGAAGAAGAAATCATGTAAAGAAGGGGATTCTTCTTTGTACAAATGG